CTATTATTAATTTGTCCCATTATGCTTTGTTTATTTGGTGAAAAGGAAAGTTTTATTCTTGCTTTATTCGTTCATTTTGTGTTTGTTTTATATGTAAGTGTGTGCGTGATTTTACTTTGTGGGCTCTAGATGGGTTTAAGGGGGTTTAAGGTGTATTTCTCATTAGTTGTTATTGGTTGATCAAGTATCCTTGTATTTAGCAATACATTTTAGTCTCGGTTAAATTTTGTGCCAGCAGCCGCGGTTATACCTTGGAGGCGTTTGAATGGGTTTGGTATTAAAGATAGTTATATTTTTTTATTAAGTTGATTTTGTTTAGGTTATTTTTAGGTGAAATTTTTATTGTTTTTGTTTTTCTTGTTTTATTTTTGGAGGCTATGAAATTTTATTTTTAAACTAGGATTAGATACCCTATTATTTTAGAATGTTAATTTTTGTGCCTGAGTAGTATTAGTTATGTTCTTGAAACTTAAAGAATTTGGCGGTATCTCATTCCGTCCAGAGGAATCTGTCCCGTTATCGATAGTCCGCGCTGGACCTTACTTATTTGATTTTGGTTTGTATACCGCCGTTTATTGATTATCTTTTTAGGGTTTATTTAATTTTCTGGTTTCTTTATTTTGATGTATTTCAGGTCAAGGTGCAGCTTGTTTTTAAGTGGAATGATGGATTACATTGTTATTTGTTTATGGATTGTTAGTTTTAATATTGGCATGAAATTGGATTTGGTTGTAATGATTTGTAGATTGTTATTATGATAATTGGTTCTGGGATATGCACACATCGCCCGTCGCTCTCGTTTGTTTATATAATGAGATAAGTCGTAACAAAGTGGTTGTACCGGAAGGTGCGGCTGGATTGATATCAGATCATTTCTGTTAGTTGAGTTTTCATTTACGCTGAATTATTATGTCGTGCGATTCGGCATGGTCTGATTTTGTTGATTGTCTTGTTTTAATGTTTAGTGGTTATTTATTTATTGATTAAAATATTGCTTTAGTTGTTGTATTGTTTTTGATTTAATTTTTTTACTATAGGTTATTTGTACCGTGAGGGGTTGATGGAGTTTAAATGTTTTGTTAAAAGCTGATTTTGTTTGTTGTACCTTGTGTATCAGGGTTCATTGAATTTTATTATTTATTTTTATTTCCCGATTTTAAAGGAGTTAATGACTTATGTTAGTTACTGTTTCATTAGTATTAATAATAAGTGGTTGGTAGTGAAATGTTATTCGTCTTTAGTGGTTTCTGGTTTTTCAAGAAATGAATTTAATTCATGCATCTTATTTAATTTCTGTTGTTGATTTATTTATTTTTATTTGATGCTAAGATTGGGGGGGATTAGCTCCTTGTTCTAGTTTTATAATTGTTTGTGGTTAATTTAGTTTTGTGGATTTTATGGTGATTTTCTATTTGATTATGTTAAAATTTTATTTGTTCTTTTTTTAATTTTTTATTGATTTAAGTTATTTATTGAAATGTTTTCTTTACTTTAGGTTTGTATGGTAATTATTGTGTAATTAGTAAATTTTATTGGTTGTTTTGTGAGATGGTAGAGATGTTAATTGCTTTTAAGGAATTCGGCAAAATTTTATGTCCGCCTGTTTAACAAAAACATCTTTTCTTGTTAGTTTTTGAAGTATGGCCTGCCCACTGACTTGGAGTTGAAGGGCCGCGGTATTTTGACCGTGCAAAGGTAGCATAATCATTAGTTCTTTAATTGTGATCTGGTATGAATGGCTTGACGAGACATAAGCTGTCTTGGGGGTATTGGTTTATTGAATTTGGTTTTTGAGTTAAAATTCTTAGATGTTTTTATGGGACGAGAAGACCCTATAGAGTTTGACAATTTTCTTATTTGTTCATTGTTTGTTTTATTTACATTGAGTGGGAATAGATTGTTTTGTTGGGGTGATGGGAGGAATATTATTTAACTCCTCTTTGTTTTTGTATATTTATGTATATATTTTTGATCCATTTATTTTGATTATAAGATTAAATTACCTTAGGGATAACAGCGTTATCCTCCTTGAGAGTTCTTATTGGCGGGGGGGTTTGCGACCTCGATGTTGGATTAAGGTGAATTTTCGGTGCAGGAGCTGAAAGTGATTGGGTCTGTTCGACCTTTAAAATCTTACATGATCTGAGTTCAGACCGGCGTGAGCCAGGTTGGTTTCTATCTATAGAGTTGTTTTATATCTTAGTACGAGAGGACCGGATATTTGGAATAATTTCAGTTGTATACATTGGTTTTTGTTAATGTTATACTATTTTGGCAGATAAGTGCATTGGATTTAGAATCTATTAATGTAAAATTATTATTTTACAAGTAGTATATGCTTGATCTTTTTTTTCTTGTTATTATTTTCTTTTTGTTAATGGTTTTTGTTATGGTTGGGGTGGCCTTCCTTACCTTATTGGAACGTAGGGTTTTGGGCTATGTTCATATTCGAAAGGGCCCCAATAGGGTTGGGTTTCTTGGTATTCTTCAGCCTTTTAGAGATGCTATTAAGTTGTTTTCTAGGGAGCAGTATTTTCCTTTTGTTTCTAATTATTTAATTTATTATTTTTCTCCTGTCTTTGGTTTTTTCCTTTCTTTGTTGGTTTGGTTATTGGTTCCCTATTTAAGTGGGTTTGTTTCGTTTGAGTTGGGTTTGTTGTTTTTTTTGGCCTGTACAAGATTGGGGGTGTATACTGTTATGATTGCTGGGTGGTCTTCTAATTCTGGTTATTCTTTGTTGGGAGGGCTCCGCGCTTTGGCTCAAACTATTTCTTATGAGGTGAGATTAGCTTTTATTTTGCTTTCTTTTGTTATTTTGATTAGTAGTTATAGTTTGGCTTACTTTTATTTTTTTCAGGTTTATTTGTGGTTAATTTTCCTTTCTCTTCCTTTGTCATTTATTTGATTTATTTCTTGTTTGGCGGAGACTAATCGTACTCCCTTTGATTTTGCTGAGGGTGAGTCTGAGCTTGTTTCAGGGTTTAACGTTGAGTATGGTGGTGGTGGATTTGCTCTGATTTTTTTGGCTGAGTATGCAAGTATTCTTTTTATGAGCATGTTGTTTTGTGTTCTTTTTTTAGGCAGTGATCTTTATTCTTTTTTCTTTTATGTTAAGCTTGCTTTTGTCTCTTTTTTGTTTATTTGGGTTCGTGGGACGGTTCCGCGGTTCCGTTATGATAAGTTGATGTATTTAGCTTGGAGGAGATTTTTGCCCCTTTCTTTGAATTATCTTTTGTTTTTTATTGGTGTTAAGTGTTTTATTTTTTCTTTGTTTTAGTGTATTAATTTAGGTATAGATAAGTTAATAGAAGATTTGAACTTCTTTCATAATGTTTTCAAGACATTAGGCTTTGTCTATAGCTTTTTAACTTTTAATTTGTTATTTTATCTCATAGCTTCGTTGTTATTGGGCTTATTACGTAGTATGCGAAGTATATCGTTGTTAGGATTTGCCCCGTTAGGATGTAGGGGTCTTCTACTGGTCGTGCCCCGATTCATGTTAGTAGGATTACGGTATTTGTTATTGTTCAGAATAGGATTTGGTTGATTGGGTAGAATTGCGTCCCTCGAAACTTTGATTTGTTTGTTGGTATGATAAATAAAATTGCAATTGATATCGCTAGGGCGATGACTCCTCCTAGCTTATTGGGGATTGATCGTAGGATTGCATATGCGAATAGGAAGTATCATTCTGGTTGGATATGGACGGGTGTAACTAGGGGATTTGCTGGTGTGAAGTTGTCTGGGTCTCTTAAGATGTATGGTTCTTTTAGGGCCAATACCGTTAGTAATATGAGGGTTAGGGTAAACCCAAAGACATCCCTTACTGTGAAGTATGGGTGGAAGGGAATTTTGTCTGTATTTTTATTTAGCCCTAAGGGATTATTTGATCCTGTTTGGTGAAGGAATAATAAGTGGATCAGGACTATTGCTGCAATTACAAAGGGTATTAGGAAGTGTAGGGCAAAGAATCGTGTAAGAGTGGCGCTATCTACTGCGAATCCTCCTCATACTCATTGGACTACTTCCTTTCCTACGTAGGGGATCGCTGATAATAGGTTTGTAATTACTGTTGCACCTCAGAATGATATTTGTCCTCATGGTAGTACGTAACCTATGAATGCTGTCGCTATAGTTAGGAATAGGATTGCTACTCCTACCGACCAGGTGTGTATGAAGTTGTATGATCCGTAGTATATATTTCGTCCTGTGTGTAGGTAGATGCAAACGAAGAATAGGGATGCTCCGTTTGCATGTAGTGTTCGTAGCAGTCAGCCGTAGTTTACGTCTCGACAGATGTGTCTTACTCTGTTAAATGCAGCGTCGATGTTTGGGCAGTAATGTATTGCTAGGAATAGTCCGGTTACAATTTGTGCAATTAGACAGATTCCTAGTAGTGATCCAAAGTTTCACCATCCTCTAATTGTTGATGGTGTTGGTAGGTCCACCAGGGCGTTGTTTGCAATTTTGAATAGGGGGTGTCTGTTTCGTGCGGGTTTGTTCATTATCTTGTGTGTCGTAAAGGTCCCTTGGATACGTTGATAATATTTACGACTACAATAAGTGTCAGTAGCATGTAAATTACTAGTATTGTTGTTATTATTCCTATTGTTTGGTTGTATATAACGGTTGTTGTTGTTGTAATTTCGTTCTCTATTATTGTGTCGTGTGCACTTATCTCCTTGTTGTTCGTTAGTGTCGGTATTATGTATACTAGAATGGGTAGGGTGATTGATGCGGCTGTTAGTATTTTATTTGATGGTGAAAATATTTCGTTTGATGCTAGTCTTGTTATGTATATAAACAGTACCAGTATTCCTCCAATTATGATTATGAATAGGATATAGGAGAATCAGAAGCTTCTATATATTGTTCCTCTGATTAGGCATACTATAATCGTTTGTATTAGTAGTATTAATCCTATGGCCAGGGGGTGTGTTATTTGTGTGAACATTAGTCTTGTCACTGTTCTTATTGATATAAGTAGTTTTGTTATGTCAGGGGGTATTTTATTTAAAATGTTAGTTTTGGGGATTAACGAAATGGTGTTGATGCTTTTCCCCTGAAGCTTTAAAAGGTATACCTTATTTTTGATTTACAAGACCAATATTTTTATTAAATTATTAAAACTTATTTAATGCCAATGTGATTATATTTTTTTATTTCTTATTTTTGTGGTATTTGGGCTTTTTCCTCTAGTCGTAAGCATCTGTTGATTACTTTGTTGAGATTAGAGTTTGTTGTGTTGGTTCTTTATTTTTCTATTTATTTTTATTTGTGTAGGTTTAACTACAGCTTGTTTTTTGTTGTTTATTTCTTGGTCTTTTCCGTTTGCGAGGGCTCTTTGGGCCTGTCTATTTTGGTTTCTATAATTCGTAGCCACGGTAATGATTATTTTCAATCTTATAGAGTTCTTCAATGTTAAAATTCCTTTGTTTTTTGATTTTTTTGATCCCTTTGTGCTTTTATTCTGGGCTTTGGTGATTGGTTTGTTCTATGATGTTTTTTGTTTCTTTTCTTTACTTGTTTTTCTTTCCTTATTTTTTTTGTTGAGGGGGGCTGGGTTACATTTTTGGTTGTGATTTAATCTCTTATGGTTTGGTTCTTCTTAGTTTGTGGATTTGTGTACTTATAATTTTGGCTAGAGAGTCTATTTTTCGTTTAGGGTACTTTCCTGGGTTTTTCCTCTTTGTTGTTGTTGTTCTTACTATTTTGTTGTATTGTACTTTTAGAAGAATTAGTCTTCTTTCATTTTATATCTTTTTTGAAAGAAGACTAATTCCCACTCTGTTTTTAATCTTGGGCTGGGGGTATCAGCCTGAGCGTGTTCAGGCTGGGATTTACCTGCTATTTTATACGTTGTTGGCCTCTCTTCCTTTGTTGGTCGGTATTTTATTTATTTATAATTCTTTGGGTTCTTTATGTTTATTTACATTGAGTGGGAATAGATATTTGGCTGGCGGTTTATTCTATCTTTGTATGGTTTTTGCCTTTTTGGTTAGGATGCCTATATTTATGGTTCATTTATGGCTCCCTAGGGCTCATGTTGAGGCCCCCGTATCTGGTTCAATGATTTTGGCTGGTGTTTTGTTGAAGCTAGGGGGTTATGGCCTTCTCCGTGCTTTTCCTGTGTTGTTTAGGTTTGGGTTTAGGTTTGGTGTTGTTTGGGTTGCTTTGAGTTTAGTTGGGGGTCTTTTTGTTAGTTTATTTTGTATACGACAGACTGACTTGAAGTCGTTAATTGCTTACTCTTCTGTAGCCCATATAAGTATGGTTATTGGGGGTATCATGACTTTGAATTATTGAGGGGTTTGTAGATCTTTTGCTTTAATGGTGGCTCATGGTTTGTGTTCTTCTGGTCTTTTTTGCCTTTCCAATATTTCTTATGAGCGGTTTAGTAGACGAAGCCTTTTGATTAATAGGGGTTTGATTAACTTGATACCTAGAATGGCTATGTGATGGTTTTTATTGAGATCTTGCAATATGGCGGCTCCCCCCTCCCTTAATCTTTTGGGGGAGATTGGTTTGCTGAGTAGTTTGGTTTCTTGATCTTGGTGTCTTATGTTTGTTTTAATTTTTTTATCTTTTTTTAGTGCTGCTTATACTCTTTATCTGTATTCTTATAGTCAGCATGGGTCTGTTTATTCTGGAGTTTATTCTTGTTCTTTGGGCTACGTTCGTGAGTTCTTGTTGTTGTTTTTGCATTGGTTTCCATTAAACCTGGTTATTTTAAGGGTAGATGTTTCTGTTTTTTGGGTTTAGTTAAATCTAAATAGTTTAATGGAAAATGTTGGTTTGTGGTGCCGATGATATATTTGTATATTTTAGATTTATGTTTATGTCTGTTTGTTTTGTTAGATTTGTTTTTTTATTTCTTTTGGGCTGGGTCTGCTGCGTGTTAGGTTCGTATTTTATTATAAATGATTTGGTTTATTTTATTGACTGGAATGTTATTACGTTAAATGGTAGATCTGTTATTATGACTTTTTTGTTTGATTGGATGTCTTTGTTGTTTATGGGGTTTGTTTTTATCATTTCTTCTTTGGTTATTCTTTATAGAGATGATTATATGTCTGGCGATTTAAATATTGTTCGGTTTATTTCATTGGTTTTGATGTTTGTTATTTCTATGATGTTTTTGATTATTAGCCCTAATGTGATTAGAATCTTATTAGGTTGGGATGGTCTGGGTTTGGTTTCTTATTTGTTGGTGATTTATTACCAGAATGTGAAGTCTTATGGTGCTGGCATGTTGACTGTCTTGTCTAATCGGATCGGTGATGTTGCTTTGTTGATGGCTATTGCATGAATGATTAATTTTGGTAGTTGGAGTTTTATTTATTATTTGGAGTTTTTATCAAGTTCTTTTGAGATGGAGTTGATTTCTTTTCTTGTTGTTTTAGCCGCGATAACTAGGAGTGCTCAGATCCCTTTTTCTTCTTGATTGCCTGCGGCCATGGCTGCTCCTACTCCTGTGTCTGCGTTGGTTCATTCTTCTACTTTGGTTACTGCAGGGGTTTACCTTCTTATTCGGTTTAGCCCCTCTTTTGGTTACTGGTTAAATGTTTTTTTGTTGTTGGTTTCGGGTTTGACCATATTTATGGCGGGTCTGGGGGCCAATTTTGAGTTTGATTTGAAGAGGATTATTGCTTTATCTACTCTTAGACAGTTGGGCCTTATGATTATGACTATTTCTATTGGCCTCTCTGGTTTGGCCTTTTTTCATTTATTAACTCATGCTTTGTTTAAGGCCTTGTTGTTTATGTGTGCTGGGGGTGTTATTCATTCTATGGGTGATTCTCAAGATATTCGGTTTATGGGGGGCCTGTCTGTTTATATGCCTTTTACTTCTTCTAGTTTAATAGTTTCTAATTTTGCTCTTTGTGGCATGCCCTTTTTGGCTGGGTTTTATTCTAAGGATTTTATTCTGGAGATGTTTTCTATGAGATATGTAAATGTTTTCGGTTTCTTTTTACTATTTGTGTCTACGGGTTTGACGGTTTGTTATTCTTTTCGTTTGTTTTATTTTGTTTTGTGTGGCGATTTTAATTTTGTTCCCTCATATTCTATGGCAGAGTCTAATTATAATATAATGGTGGGTATGATTGGCTTGTTGGTTATGTCTATTTTTGGTGGGGGCTCTCTTATGTGATTGGTTTGCCCTACTCCTTCTGTGATTTGTTTGCCTTATTATTTGAAGTTTCTTACCTGGTTTGTGGTAATTTTGGGGGGCTGGCTGGGCTATGAGATTGCTGGATTTGTTTTTGGTGATAAGTTATTTTCTATATGTTTGTATAGAGTTTCGTCGTTTTCGGGCTCTATGTGGTTCATGCCTTTTTTTTCTACCTATGGGGTTTCTTTTAGTCCTCTGGAGGTAGGATATGGGGCGACAAGGGTTTTTGATTCTGGTTGGATGGAGTTTTTTGGTGGTCAGGGTTTGTATTGAGTTCTTTTTAACTTGGGTAAGGTTAATCAATGGTTTCAGTATAATAATTTGAAGGTATTTTTAGGATTTTTTGTTATGTGGGTTGTTATTCTTTTATTTGTTCTTGTGTTTTACTTGAATAGCTTATGCTTAGAGCGCGACACTGAAGATGTCGATGAGGCGTTTATTGCCTTTGAGTATTTTATTTATAAAAGAGCTTCTTTGTCTTTACAGTGAAAGTGTAATGTTTGTTCTAAACTATATAAATGTGTAGAAGTGTAAACGGATTTTAACCGCTATAGTGATAAGTTAGCAGCATTCACTTTTTCTGTCACTTCTTTAACAGGAATTGTTTATTCAATTTTATTATTAACAATAATATACCTCTTTTTGGTTTCAGTTAAGGCAAGTTTAAAGTGAGGATAATTTTATTATCTAGGACCAGGTCGAAACTGATTGCAATTTTTGCTTCTCGCTTATGGTGTGTTATATAGTGCTGTGAGGCTAACTACGTGGGTAGTACTTTTTGAATGCAACTCAAATGTTATTATTAACTATAGTCCCTTAATTTCTTCACTCTAGTGATCCTTGATTTCATTCGTGGTATAGCCCAACAATTAGGATTAGCAGGAATAGTGATCTGATGATTAATCACGATTTTATGTTTGATGTTAGCATAGTGATTGGTATTGGTAGGAGTAGAGCAATTTCTACATCAAAGATTATGAAGATTACTGCAATCAAGAAGAATCGTGATGAGAATGGCAGTCGTGCAGAGTTTTTTGGATCAAATCCGCATTCGAAGGGGGATCTTTTTTCTCGGTCTTCGTTGATTTTTTTTGAGATCAGGGTTGCTAAAATTATAATTGTTGCTGATAGGATTAGGGTTACTATTGCTGCTGTTGTAACTATTATTATTATTTATCTTGTTTTCACAAATTTCTTGATTGGAAGTCAAGTATACTTTCCTTGTATTAGATAAATATTATTTTATCTTCCTCATCAGTAAATTGAAATGTATAGGAATAGTCAGACTACATCTACGAAGTGTCAGTATCATGCTGCTGCTTCAAATCCGAAGTGGTGGTTTGATGAGAAGTGTAGTGTTGTGTGTCGTAGCAGGCAGGTGGTTAGGAATGTTGTTCCGATAATTACGTGTAGTCCATGGAAGCCTGTTGCTACAAAGAAGGTAGATCCGTATGCTGAGTCTGCGATTGTGAAAGGTGCTTCAATGTATTCATATGCTTGTAGCGCGGTGAAGTATAGCCCCAATAGGACTGTGAAGAAAAGGCCTTGAGTTGCTTGGGTAGCATTATTTTCTAGGAGGCCGTGATGTGCTCATGTTACGGTTACTCCTGATGCCAGGAGGATTGCTGTGTTTAGTAGGGGAATTTGTATAGGATTAAAAGGTTGAATTCCTGTGGGAGGTCAAGCTGATCCTAGTTCAATTGTTGGGGATAGTCTTGAGTGGAAGAATGCTCAAAAGAATGACACGAAGAATAGGACTTCTGATACAATAAATAGGATTATTCCTCATCGCAGCCCCCTTGTTACTATCTTTGTGTGCAGGCCTTGATAAGTTCCTTCTCGGGTTACGTCTCGTCATCATTGGACTATGGTTAGGACAGTGATTAATGCTCCGATCCCTAATAGGCTATCGTCATATTGGTGGAATCATTTGATTAGTCCTATTAGGGTTACTATTGCCCCAATGGCACCCGTAAGGGGTCACGGTCTTTTGTTTACTATATGGAATGGGTGGTTTTCGTGTACTGACATTAGTTGACTTCTCTAGAGTATAAGGTTCTTAGGATTGCAAATACATATGATTGGATAATTGCTACTGCGGCTTCTAAGATTAGAAGGAGGATTTGTGCGGTAATTAGTACAGTTAGCAGTGTGTGTCTTATAGACGGCCCGTTGTTGCCTAGTAAGGTTAGCAGTAGGTGTCCTGCAATTATGTTTGCAGTAAGTCGTACTGCAAGCGTTCCTGGCCGAATGATGTTGCTAATAGTTTCAATAATAACCATGAATGGTATTAATATGGATGGGGTTCCCTGCGGCACTAGGTGTTCGAATATGTGGTTGGTGTTTTTAATTCACCCGAATAGTATAAATCTTAGTCATATTGGTAGGGCCAGGGTAAGCGTGAGCGTTAGGTGTCTTGTTCTGGTAAAGATGTATGGGAATAGTCCTAGGAAGTTGTTTGTTAAAATTATTAAGAATAGTGATGTTAGGATGAATGAGTTTCCTTTGTTTTCGTTTCCTTTTCTTAAAATTGTTTTTATTTCCTGGTGTAGCTTATCTATTAGTAATGTTACTATTATGCTGTTTCGTGAGGGCACTAATCAGATTCTGGTTGGGATTAGTAGAAGCCCAATGGTTGTTCTTGTTCAGTTTAGCGGTAGGTTATTGATTTCTGTTGTTGGGTCGAAAATTGAGAATAGATTTCTTATCACTTTCAGTTTGTTTTTTGGATGTTAATAGTAGATTCCTTCATTTTTCTTTGTTTGTTTGGTAGTTGGGCGAAATAATTTATGATGTTAAATATTATGAATGTTATTAGAAATGTGAGGTATAGTAGTGTTCATTCTATTGGTATTATTTGAGGTATAAAAGGATATCTTTATGATTATTTCAGTTTGACATTCTGATGTTATATATTAACTAATCCTTTGTCATCAGAGATACTTGCTATGGTATCATGAGCTGGTTTAAGAGACCATTACTTGCTTTCAGTCATCTGATGATTCTCTTATCTTTGATACTCAGTTAATAAATTGGTTTGTTGATACTCTTTCAATTACGATTGGCATGAATCTATGGTTTGCTCCGCAGATTTCTGAGCATTGTCCGTATAGTAGGCCTGGGCGATTGATCGAGAATCTCATTTGGTTGAGCCGTCCCGGTGTGGCATCTGTTTTCACTCCTAAACTTGGCACAGTTCATGAGTGTAGTACGTCTGCTGCTGTTACAATAATTCGGATCGGTGAATTTATTGGTAACACCACTCGGTTATCTGTGTCTAATAGTCGAAATGTATTAATTGGTTGGTCGTCTTGTTGTACTATATATGAGTCGAACTCGAGTTTTGTAAAGTCTGAGTATTCATAGCTTCAGTATCATTGGTGTCCTACCGTTTTTAGAGTTATTACTGGGTTGTGGATTTCGTCCATTAGGTATAGTAGTCGTAAGGATGGGATTGCAATGAACACTAAGATAATGGCAGGTGCAATTGTTCATAGGGTTTCGATTATTTGTCCTTCTAAAATAAATCGTCTAGTTTGTTTGTTTTGGATGATTCTGATTATTGTGTAGAATACTGCTGTAATAATTATTAGTATGATTATTAGTGCGTGATCGTGGAAGAAGATTAGTTGTTCTATGACGGGGGAGGCTCTATCTTGTAGTGTTAGGTTTAATCATGTTGCCATTGGTTCTAATGAAAGCTTAAAACTTTATTTGTGGAGCTTAAATCCAACGCACTTATCTGCCACGTTAGAGGTTATTTAGTTAGTTAGGGAAATAGTTGGGAGTTCTGAGTATCTGTGCTCTGCTGGTGGGAAGTTTTGTAGTCATTCTACTGAATTTCTAGTGTGGGTAGGGAATAGGATTGGTCGATTTGATGTGATTCTTTCTCATATGATGAATAAGAATATTATTACTCTTACGAATGAAATAGTTGATCCTATTGAGGAAATAATGTTTCATGTAGTGTATGCATCTGGATAGTCTGAATATCGTCGTGGCATGCCAGCTAGTCCTAGGAAGTGTTGGGGGAAGAAGGTTAGGTTTACCCCTACGAATATAACAGTAAATTGGGCTTTTAATCATTTGGGGTTTATTGTAAGCCCGGTGAATAGTGGGAATCATTGGACAAATCCCCCTATGATTGCGAATACTGCACCTATTGATAGGACATAATGGAAGTGTGCCACTACGTAGTAGGTGTCATGTAGAACAATGTCGATTGATGAATTTGCTAGCACTACCCCTGTGAGACCTCCCATTGTGAATAGGAATACAAAGCCTAGTGCTCATAAGCAGGCTGCTCTATATGTTATCCGGGTTCCATATATGGTTGCAAGTCATCTGAAGATTTTAATTCCTGTTGGCACTGCAATGATTATTGTCGCAGATGTAAAGTATGCTCGTGTGTCAACGTCTATTCCTACAGTGAACATATGATGAGCTCATACTACGAATCCTAGTAGGCCAATTGCTAGTATAGCAAAGATCATTCCTAGATTTCCGAATGCCTCCTTTTTCCCTCTTTCATGACAAATGATGTGTGATACTATACCAAACCCTGGTAGGATGAGAATATAGACTTCGGGGTGTCCGAAGAATCAGAATAGGTGTTGATATAGGATTGGGTCTCCCCCTCCTGCGGGGTCAAAGAATGATGTATTTAGATTACGGTCTGTTAATAACATAGTGATTGCTCCCGCTAGAACTGGTAGGGAGAGTAATAGTAGTAGGGCTGTAATGGCAATCGATCATACAAACAGTGGGATTCGTTCAGGCTTTATGCTCTTTGGCTTTATGTTAATTGTGGTTGTAATGAAGTTTACTGCCCCTAGGATTGATGAAACTCCCGCTAAGTGTAATGAGAAGATTGCTAGGTCTACAGAGGCTCCGGCATGGGCGATCCCTCTAGCAAGAGGGGGATAAACAGTTCATCCTGTTCCTACCCCGCTTTCTACTGTACTACTGGTAAGAAGAAGAGTTAAGGACGGGGGAAGAAGTCAGAATCTCATGTTGTTTATTCGTGGGAATGCCATATCTGGTGCTCCTAGCATTAAGGGTACTAATCAGTTTCCGAATCCGCCGATTATAATTGGCATAACTATGAAGAAAATTATAACAAAGGCGTGGGCCGTGACAATGACGTTGTAGATTTGATCATCTCCAATTAGGGATCCCGGCTGTCCTAATTCCGTTCGAATAAGTATTCTTAGGGAGGTTCCTACTATCCCTGATCAGGCTCCAAACACAAAATATAAAGTTCCAATGTCTTTGTGATTTGTTGAGAAGAATCATCGGGCGAAGATTAGTGGGGTGGCTGAGATAAATGAGTAGGCGATAGGCTGTAAATCTATTTAGGGGCGATTACGTTGCTCTTCCACTATAGTTCTTTTTGGAAGCCTTGTATTCATTTTGTGATTGCGGAATGCAATTCTGCAGGGGTGAGCTAAGAACTTACCAAGGCCTAAAGGAAGCCCTTTATTTATAGCTTTGAAGGTTATTAGTTTGCTTTTAACTTAAGGCCTTCGTTTAGTTAATGTTAGTAATTACTGTGCAGACTACTATACCGGTTAGGGAGATTGATGATAGGATTACTGCTGCCGTGTTTTTTGTTGTTTCGGTTTTGTGAGGTTTAAAGTTTCATTTTGGCTCTGTATTTAAAATTATAAATCTCGAGTAGGAGATTTTTAGGTAGTAGTATAGGGTAATTAGGGAGGTCACTACTACGATTGTTGCTAGGGGTGCTATGTTATTTGTAATTATAGCTTGAATGACGATTCATTTTGGTAAGAATCCCAGGAATGGGGGGAGCCCTCCCAGTGACAGTAGTGATGTGAATATTATGAATTTTATTAAGGTAGTCTCTTTATTCGTTAATATAGTTTGATTGATAAAAGATACTCCGGATAGCTTGATGGCGGATACTACCGTGAGAGCTAGTGTTGAGTAGATTATGAAGTACACTATTCACAGGTTTTCACTTGTGGTTAGTGCGATTAATATTCATCCTGTGTGGTTGATGGATGAATAGGTTAGGATCTTTCGTATTGAGGTTTGGTTTAACCCTCCAATTGACCCTACAATTGTTGATAGTAGAATAATTCTTATTGTGAATACATTGATTTCAATCAGGTATGATATTAATATCAATGGGGCTGCTTTTTGCACTGTTATTAGCAGTGCACAGTTTTCTCATCTTAATCCCTCTATTACTCCTGGGAATCATCAGTGGAGGGGGGCTGCTCCACTTTTTAACAGGAGAGGGGTACAAATGATTATGGGCATATAGGTTCTTCTTTCAAATGTGAATAAGTCTTCCGTTAACGTCTTCATTGCTACCATGAAGAGTAATGTTGCTGAGGCAAGAACTTGTACAATAAAGTATTTTAGTGATGCTTCTGTATTGTATATGTTTTTGACGTTGGATATCAGGGGAATGAATGATATTAGGTTAATTTCCAGGCCTATCCATGCTCCTAGCCATGAATTGGAGGATACAGATACTAATACACCTCCTACTAGGGTAGTTAGTAAAAGGATTTTGGTTGAGTTTCTGGGCATCAGAGAAGAGAGTTTATGCTCTATTTATGGGGTATGAACCCATTAGCTTATTTTAGCTTACTTTTCTGCGTTGAGTTTTATTTTATATCTTGGTGTATGGTGCACGGCGGCTTTTGATGCTTGAAGGTGATAGTTTAATTCTGTTAGATGTAATGAAGGTAGTTTGTGCTACATGTTTTATCCTATCACGATAGTCCTTTAGTCAGGCTCATCATT